TTGCTCAATGAATCTGTTGATTCAAAATTTCAGGAGGGGTAGATGTCCCAGATGATGAATTGATTTCTTAGCTATGTTACTCTATTTTTGTCAGTACCATCTATAATTATAATAATTGCTGAATCGAAAACTTTCAATTGAACTTATCCTTTCAATTGGTATTTTTGCTTATCCTCGTATCTTTCAAAAATGGAAACTTAGGGAAGTGCTTTATAAACATATGCATAAAAAAAAAAACATATTTAATTAAAATTTATCCTCTTTATGCTTACTATAACTAGTTATTTCGGTTTTCTACTAGCAGCTTTGACTATAACCTCGGCTATATTTATCGGTCTAAACAAGATACGACTTATTTGAAATTAATTGCATGAACCATTCCTAAAAAAAAACCTTCTGTGGTAGTTCATATATTCTATAGTTCCTTACCCGGCCCATTTCCAATTCTTGGTCATTGAATTCATGGGTAATACGGATTAATATTTAAGGATAGATATTACCTCTCCTTTTCTGCGTTCAAAGAAATTGAAATGATTGAAGTTTTTCTATTTGGAATTGTCTTAGGTCTAATTCCTATTACTTTGGCTGGATTATTCGTAACTGCATATTTACAATACAGACGCGGTGATCAATTGGACCTTTGATTAATTAACATCTCTTTTTTTTGATTGACCTCCTACTTTCTTTAATCTACAGGAGGTCAAATTCAGATTGCTGTTCAAGTTTTTCAGTCTAATTTTCAAACGAACAAATAACAAGAATGGAATCACGCTCTGTAGGATTTGAACCTACGACATCGGGTTTTGGAGACCCACGTTCTACCGAACTGAACTAAGAGCGCTTTATTATCACAAAAATCATTTTATTTTGTGACCCAATCCGTCTTGCATGTATATACTATCATAAATAATATAATAAAATTAAAGATTTATTTTGTATATCCAATTTTAATCAATTTAAATTGATCCCTCGTTACTGCCCATAAGGAATAGGTAGGGATGACAGGATTTGAACCCGTGACATTTTGTACCCAAAACAAACGCGCTACCAAGCTGCGCTACATCCCTTTCAATTGGCCTACAGTGTCATTGTAGAGAATCTCTGTCTTGTTTTCCACATCTTTATTTCTTCCATTAATATACACAATCTTGCTATTTCTTCTTTTTGGTCTCATATATCATATAACATATAGTAATAAAAGACTTATACTATATACGTATTAAATAAAGATGAAACCCGCCGTAAAGTAAAAAAAAGAACACTTTTTCGGGAATTCTCAAGTAGAAGTAAAAAGGAACTTATTTTTTTGTTTTAAGAAAAGGAATATCGACTATCTACTGTACTGAATCGTTGTACATTTCAATTTGAATTAGGGATTCTGCGTACAAATATAAGTGGTCAGTAGTTAACTACATATACACATCGGGTCATATATGTATTACCATTATTTATTACATTTTAGAATAAAATTACAATAAAAAGAAGGAGGATTTTCAATGCGAGATCTAAAAACATACCTCTCCGTGGCACCGGTAGTAAGTACTCTATGGTTTGGGTCTTTAGCGGGTTTATTGATAGAGATCAATCGTTTATTTCCGGATGCGTTGATATTTCCTTTTTTTTCATTCTAGTTAGTGAGATGGGGGGGGGTGAAGAAGATTAGAGATACAATCAAATATCTGTGACTAATCCCTCTCCTTCTCTTCTTTTTTTTATAAACGGAAATGTGATGGCTGTAGCAACAATATCATACAAGATACTTAAATGAAATACTGTACAGCGATTTACATTTATAAAGTCTAAATAGAGTCAGAAATCATTATAGTCCTTATTATTACTATAGTGATTATTGATTGATTGAAATTGAAACGAAATCTTTCATAATTTGATTTAGAGTTAGCAACTTTTATTTATTTTTTTTTTTTTCGTTCCTTTCTTCTTCTTCCCTTCGGATTGGAAAATAGAAAAATGGAGTCAGTCAAAAACCCAAAGGAGGTTCATGGCCAAGGGTAAAGATGTCCGAGTAACGGTTATTTTGGAATGTACCGCTTGTGTTCGAAATCGTGTTAATAAAAAATCAATGGGCATTTCCAGATATATTACTCAAAAGAATCGACATAATACGCCCAGTCGATTAGAGTTGAGAAAATTCTGTCCCTTTTGTTACAAACATACGATTCACAGTGAAATAAAGAAATAGATCGAACCGATCGCCTCCGTGTCCGCCTTCCAATCCAAGGAAGATGAAAAACGACATGTTATATATAACATAACAATTTCTATAACATATATTAAATATAAACAAATCCTATTTATTAATTCTAAATCTTTTTTGATCGTTTTTATTTTGATCCGATCGAAATAGGAGTAGGATTTTCGGGATAAGGAATAAACAAACCATGGATAAATCCAAGCGATTCTTTCTTAAATCCAAGCGATCTTTTCGTAGGCGTTTGCCCCCGATCCAATCGGGGGATCGAATTGATTATCGAAACATGAGTTTAATTAGTCGATTTATTAGTGAACAAGGAAAAATATTATCTAGACGGGTGAATAGATTGACTTTAAAACAACAACGATTAATTACTGTTGCTATAAAACAAGCTCGTATTTTATCTTCGTTACCTTTTCTTAATAATGAGAAACAATTTGAAAGAAGCGAGTCGACCACTAGAACTACAGGTCTGAGAACTAAAAATAAATAATTCTTCAATTGAATCAAATTCCAATCCGAACTCAAACGCAAATTTACGTTTTGTTCGAAAAATATGAGAATCCAGATTTGATTATTTGATTATCGTGTCGTAAGAAAAAAAAAGAATTGGGAAAGAAGAATAAATATTTTTTTATTGAACGTGTTTGTTCATTTTGATAACTTTCTCATAGGATGATATTTTATCATACTAATTTCTACTCTACCTTCCCGGAGTTCATTCTCCAGGGAACTCCATTTAAAATAAAACATTCCAACGGATTCCTTCCAATCTCCTTATTTTATGATCTCATTAGAAATCATATAAAAACAATTCCTATTGAATATAGCTATTTGTGCAAGTATTTTACGATTAAGAAGCAACTGCCCTTTGTACAGATTGTGTATTAGTCTACTATAACTATAGTATACATTATTGTCTCGACTTACTGCATTTATCCGAGTGATCCACAAACGCCGAAAATCTCTCTTTTGCCTATCTCTATCCCGATGAGCTGAAACCAAAGCTCTTATTTTCTGTTGAGTAATAGTCCGGGTAAGTCTTGAATGAGCCCCTCGAAAGCTTGAGGCAAATAAACGAATTTTTGTTCTACGTCTTCGAGCTATATATCCGCGTTTAATTCTGGTCATTGAATAAATGAAACTTTGATGAATAACTAAGTGATTTCTTTTCTTTCAGTTATTTCCTTCCCCTTTCCTAGTCTATTAATAACAAAACGGATTCTTCCAATGTATAAAAAAAAATTCCAATGGCTTTTGCTACTATAACCTTCCCGACCACGATTTTTTTATAGGCTTTCGCCTCGAAATAAGAAATTTTTTTTGATACTAAATATCAAAAAAAACATAGTAAATAAAATAGTAAATCAAAAAGTAGTAAATATAAATGGGTATAGTGGGTTCCATCGTTTCTATGGTTTCTTCTTAAACGGTGAGGTCTTCTCTATACACCGGAGCCCCTTCTTTCATTTTTTCATTTAATGAATGTTATTGTTAACTTGTACAGTTCACACTTTTTGGCTCTACCCATAATTATCTAGTAATAGGTCTTTCACAACGAAACCCACCGATACAGTAACGGTATTTAATTATGAAGATTAGCTGAGTAGCTGACCCTGTTAGTCCGTTCTTGCAAGAGTCAAGAATAAGGGCATAACCTTTCTGCTTTTTAAATCGGATTTCCCTGCTTAATGGATAAATTTTTCTACCAATGGGGAATTCTTTCTCGTCGTAAATTAAAAATTGAAATGATTGGATTTAGCACCCATGAAAACCATAAATTTGATAACACAATAGAAAGATATGATAGATCTTTTTTATTTTTAGATTTACCTTTTTTAGTTTTAGATAGTGAATGGGCTTCTTTCATTCTATCCTATTCATTGGTACTGATCGCCAATACTGGATCAATTGTTTTCTTTCTTTTGGCCTAGCACATTATCTGAACGAGTCGCACATACACCCTAGTACATGTTCCTCGTCGCTGAGGACATCCCTTAAGAGCAGGAGATTTCGTGACATTTTTGATTGACTGTCTTGTGTTTCTAATAAGTTGTTTAATAGTTGGCATGTTGAATCATATACATAATGAGCTGGTTTAGATCGATCCTAACCGGATGATTATGAATCATTTATATATTAATAGATGAATTTTGAATTAATAGAATATTAAACCCGGTAAGACGATAAAATAGCAAATCCCGGATTTGCGTGAAATCCCTGTTCTGTTAGTTTTTGTTATTTTTTAACCGCTACACGATCAACAATTCCATGAGCTTGGGCTTCTGTTGCTGACATAAAAATATCTCTTTCCATGTCTTCGGAAACAACCCATAAAGGTTTGCCTGTTCTTTGTACATAAACCCTTGTGATGGTTTCGCGTAGCTTCAGTAGTTCTTCCGCTTCCAGGACAAATTCTCCCGTCTGTGCCTCATAAAAACCACTAGCAGGTTGATGCATCATTACCCTGATAATATAACATAATAGACAGTTCCTCCATCTTGCATGATGAAAGTCGAAGAGATAAAGAATAATAAAAAAAAAGAGTACGAAAAAAAGATAGAATTGAACAACCGTACAGGCATCTTTTGCGCATTGCATACGGCTCTACAATGGAATTCACTTTTACTTTTTTTTTACCTTACTTACATCGAAGAAATAGGCAAAAAAAAATAAATATATATGTTGTATATTTATGTTATATTTTATTATATATTTATGTCATATATTGTAGGGTCTATCAGATTCATATAGGTAAATGATCCACTAACCACCCTTCCTTTTGGAGTAGTTAAAAAATACTATGATGGCTCCGTTGCTTTATAATTTCGTCTGTTATTTAGCAATCCCAAAGTTTCTTTTTTTTTTTTATTTTCGTATTCTTTCATAACATAAATATTGTTATCTTCGGTGTGAAACCAAAAAAGTTTGTGACGCTGAAATGGGTCTTCCGATAGATCAGATAAAATTGGAAATACCCTTTATCTCATACTACTCTTTCGATACATAATGTAAGTATTTTGAAAAATTTTTCTTTTTATATCGAATTCGAAGTGCCATGCTATTATTACTTAATATTCATATTTCATATAGCGCGAAGGCATAGTCTTCTTTTTTTCTCTCAAATCAAATAAAAAACTCATTGGCGCCAAGCGTGAGGGAATGCTAGACGTTTGGTAATTTCTCCTCCGACCAGAATAAAAGATCCCATTGAAGCGGCTAATCCCATGCATACTGTCTGTATATCTGGTCGCACAAATTGCATAGCATCATAAATAGCTACTCCGGGTATTAGCCATCCGCCAGGAGAGTTTATAAACAAATACAGATCTTTGGTATCGTTATCCATACTGAGATATACCATAAGAGCAATAAGTTGATTCGAGATCTCGTTATCAATCGGTTGGCCTAAAAAAAGTAATCTTTCTCGATAAAGTCGGTTGATTGGGATAAAATTGTATCCCTTAGGAACCGTACGGGCACCTTTTGATGCATACGGTTCAACACAAATTGCGAAAACAAACAAAGAATCAATGTGTAGATTCTAGCTTTCTTTCTTTTTTCATATTCATAGCAGGCTCCTTTTAGCTTGTAACAAAGGGGAGCTTTTTCTTTCATGTTTCAAGAAAGATGAGTTTTGGCCTGTTTTAATTTATATATAACTATATAAATTAAAAACCTATAAATAAAAAAAAAAATTCACTAAACTTATCGGACTAACTTCTCATTGATGTATTGTTTCATCGGGATCCAATCCAAATCGCGATGTAATTTTCTTGTTCCTGAACGGTCTTTTTCAACTTTTTTTAGGTTTAGGCTCTACTCCGAATAAAGATCTGCCCGATTTGGATTTGCACATATAGGACAAATGCCCCAATACCACGTCTTTTTGCTACGACTTCCTTTTTTTATTTATTCCATGTCTCCCGCCAAATAGTAAATATTCAATGCATCCATCACCATCACATTACTCGATTGATTAACAGTTTGAGATCATTATTATATATTATAAATGGAAAATCTTTATAAATATCATATTCTATTTATAAATAGAATATGATATAAGTGGTAATCATAGATATATTACCAATTGGTTTTTTTTTTTTCTAAACGGAGCCTGTATATTTCATTTTTTTGGTCTAACCAAGCCAACCATAAATTATAAATTATTATAATTGAGAATATTAATCTGTATACCCCCCTAAAAAATAGATTGAATTGCACTTCATTGCATTTCACGCTCCAAATTTTTGGATGATTCAATCAACCTTTCTTGGGCGAAAGAGGGGATATCTCGATCGGGTAAGAGAACGGGGAAATACCATATGACCAAATATATCTGACAAGTCGCACTATATGTCAATCCACGTTGCATTTTCCTCTCCAGGGTTTCGAAAAGGAACTTTTGGAACACCAATAGGCATTAAATGAAATAAAAATTAATTACTATAGCTCACTTTGATGTGAAAGCGTAACAATGTATTTATTGTCTTAATAATATTGTTCTTTATCATATTTTATCCATAGATTGAATAAGTTTATAAAAAAGGAAGACAGAAATACTAAAGGAAAATTCTTTCAAATAGGCCCTTTGAATTGAATGATGAACAAAAAAAAATATAAATGCAGTCACTCATATAAAAGGTATCAACCTCTTACCATTGCGTATTGGTACTTATCGGGTGTAGAATAGATCTGCTTCTTTTTGTTCCTACAAACAAAATTGTTCCATTATTAATAATATTAATAAAAGACATTATTACTAAAAGAATAGAACAAATATTAATCCTTTCCCCGAGATAATCCACTCAAAGGGGAAGGTCCATAGTATAGTTTTTTTCCAGTGCAATAAAGTTACATAGTGTCTATTTTTCGTTGATAGAGGGGTATTTCCATGGGTTTGCCTTGGTATCGTGTTCATACCGTCGTATTGAATGATCCCGGTCGTTTGCTTGCTGTCCATATAATGCATACAGCTCTGGTTGCTGGTTGGGCCGGTTCGATGGCTCTATACGAATTAGCAGTTTTTGATCCCTCTGACCCTGTTCTTGATCCAATGTGGAGACAAGGTATGTTCGTTATACCCTTCATGACTCGTTTAGGAATAACCAATTCATGGGGCGGTTGGAGTATCACAGGAGGGACTATAACGAATCCGGGTATTTGGAGTTACGAAGGCGTGGCCGGTGCACATATTGTGTTTTCTGGCTTATGCTTTTTGGCAGCTATCTGGCACTGGGTGTATTGGGATCTAGAAATATTTTGTGATGAACGTACAGGAAAACCCTCTTTGGATTTGCCCAAAATCTTTGGAATTCATTTATTTCTCTCAGGGTTGGCTTGCTTTGGTTTTGGCGCATTTCATGTAACAGGATTGTATGGTCCGGGAATATGGGTATCCGATCCTTATGGACTAACCGGAAGGGTACAATCTGTAAATCCGGCGTGGGGTGTGGAAGGTTTTGATCCTTTTGTTCCGGGAGGAATAGCCTCTCATCATATTGCAGCAGGTACCTTGGGCATATTGGCGGGTCTATTCCATCTTAGTGTCCGTCCGCCCCAACGTCTATACAAAGGATTACGTATGGGAAATATTGAAACTGTCCTTTCCAGTAGTATCGCTGCTGTCTTTTTTGCAGCTTTTGTGGTTGCTGGAACTATGTGGTATGGTTCGGCAACTACCCCGATTGAATTATTTGGTCCCACTCGTTATCAATGGGATCAAGGATACTTCCAACAAGAAATATATCGACGAGTTGGTGCTGGGCTAGCCGAAAATCAAAGTTTATCCGAAGCTTGGTCTAAAATTCCTGAAAAATTAGCTTTTTATGATTACATCGGCAATAATCCAGCAAAGGGGGGATTATTCAGAGCGGGCTCAATGGACAATGGGGATGGAATTGCTGTTGGGTGGTTAGGACACCCTGTTTTTAGAGATAAAGAGGGGCGTGAACTTTTTGTACGTCGTATGCCTACTTTTTTTGAAACATTTCCGGTTGTTTTGGTAGACGGAGACGGAATTGTTAGAGCCGATGTTCCTTTTAGAAGGGCAGAATCGAAATACAGTGTCGAACAAGTAGGTGTAACTGTTGAGTTCTATGGTGGCGAACTCAATGGAGTCAGTTATAGTGATCCCGCTACTGTGAAAAAATATGCTAGACGTGCTCAATTGGGTGAAATTTTTGAATTAGATCGTGCTACTTTGAAATCCGACGGTGTTTTTCGTAGCAGTCCGAGGGGTTGGTTTACTTTTGGACATGCTTCGTTTGCTCTTCTCTTTTTCTTCGGACACATTTGGCATGGTGCTAGAACCTTGTTCAGAGATGTTTTTGCTGGGATTGACCCAGATTTGGATGCTCAAGTAGAATTTGGAGCATTCCAAAAACTTGGAGATCCAACTACAAGAAGACAAGTAATCTGATACAATATTGTTTTGTTATTTTTCGTCTTTAGTTTTGTGAAAAACTGTAGGGTACCAGATAAATCTTGATTTGAATCGCTACCTTTTCTTTGACTCTTGCTCTTTCTTTATCCGGGAGACGATCCCCAATAAACAGGTATGGAAGCTATAATTGTAAACCACGATCGAATCTATGGAAGCATTGGTTTATACATTCCTCTTAGTCTCAACTTTAGGAATAATTTTTTTCGCTATCTTTTTTCGAGAACCACCTAAAGTTCCAACTAAAAAGGTGAAATGATTTTTCATTATCTCAATTGAAAGTAATGAGCCTCTCAATATTGAGAGGCTCATTACCTCAACTAGTCTCCGTGTTCTTCGAATGGATCTCTTAGTTGTTGAGAGGGTTGCCCAAAAGCAGTATATAAGGCGTACCCAGTAAAACTTACAAGTAAACCCGATATAAAGATGGCAACTAGGGTTGCTGTTTCCATTATTATATAGTTTCAAGTTTCAAGACCACAATGGATCTATGATAAGATCATTTATTTACAACGGAATGGTATACAAAGTCAACAGATCTCAATGAATATAAAATACGATTTATGGCTACACAAACCGTTGAGAGTAGTTCTAGATCTGGTCCAAGACGAACTACTGTAGGGAGTTTATTGAAACCATTGAATTCAGAATACGGTAAAGTGGCTCCTGGGTGGGGAACTACTCCTTTGATGGGTATCGCAATGGCCCTTTTTGCGGTATTCCTATCTATTATTTTGGAGATTTATAATTCTTCCATTTTACTGGACGGAATTGGAACGAATTAGATTCACAAGAACTAGTAACTAGCTTTTCAATACAAAACAAAGTGAAGCATTTAGGTCTCTGATTTTTATCCCATTCTATTTTGGTAGTTCGATCGTGGAATTTCTTTGTTTCTGTAGTTCCGGAATATGAGTGTGTGACTTGTTATAATTGATCCTATGGATAGTACAGAGAATGCGTCTGTCATCTTGATCGAGATGGTTTTACTTCGTCGGATATTCATTCTAGTATCTGAAGCACGGAATATAGGAAATAGATTACAAAGTATTATTAGCACTATGATTCATACTTAATATTCAGACCTCGTGTCCGGACTTTCATTTTTTTTCTTCAAAGGGTTATATTTAGAAGTTATAAATCGAAAGATTTTTATTCTTTCAAACTCCTATTTATGCTTATTTTGATCAAAGGACAAAGGTGTCTTTGGATTTTTATTCATTCTAGTTATTCATTGAATAAGTGATAATCTAAGAGTTCTTACTCAAGGAATTTTTGGAATTTGTTTATATTTATAAAGGGTTTTATTGAATCATCGTGGTTCTAGTATGAATCTGGGGTTTTAA